TTTTTTCGATAATTTCAAGATCACAAAGGATCACGATAATGTCGTTTATTTACAACTACAACGGAATGGTATACAAAGTCAACAGATTTCAACCCATGATAAAAGAGGATTTATGGCTACAAAAACCGTTGAGAGTAGTTCTAGATCTGGGCCAAGACGAACTGGCGTAGGGAGTTTATTGAAACCATTGAATTCGGAATATGGAAAAGTAGCTCCAGGGTGGGGGACTACACCACTTATGGGAGTTGCAATGGCTCTATTTGCAATATTTCTATCTATTATTTTAGAAATTTATAATTCATCTGTTTTACTGGATGGAATCTCAATTAATTAGTTCATAAAAACTATGAAGTCTTAGTTTTTCAATCAAAAAAGATTATTTTACTTATACTTACTTAATGCTTAAAATACTTAATACTTCAACTTAAGATTACCTAAGACTTGGATTTATAGACCATTCTGGCAGTTCGATCGTGAAATTTATTTGTTTCGATATTTCATTTCCGGAATATGAGCGTGTGACTTGTTATAATTGATCCTATTGATAATACAGAGAATGGACCTGTCATCTCTATCAAGATGATTCTACCTCGTCAGATATTTATTCTAGTCTCTGGAGCACGGACTATATAGAATAGATCAAGAAAAGAAATATTTGAACTATGATTCATACCTATTATTCAGACCTCGCAACCGGATTAAAAAAATGGAAATAAGTCTTTTATAAATCAAACAATTTTTTCCTTCATACTTCTTTTGACCGAAAGAAATCTCTTTCTCTAGATTTTTTTGAGTTATTACATTCATTAAAAAAGTGATGATCAAATGGTTTTTACTCAGAAAACCTTTGAGTTTAGCTTTGGTTTTCTTAAATCATCGTGGTTTTAGTATGAATCTGAGGTTTCAATTGATTCATAGGGTCTCAACAAGAGAATTCCTATAAAAAAAAAGATAGGGAAGAGAAGATTCAAGAGGCCTGTCAGGATTAACATAAAGAAAGATGGATGAGCCAACTTGAGATTGTATTTCTTGGCATTATCATCACAAAGAAGAGATTCCGGATTTTTCTTACTTCGTATCTTTTGGTCAAATCGAGTCAAGCGGCTAAGCCACAAGAAGTTTTAAACTCTCTATTCCATATCCGTTGAAACTAGTATTTGTGTGTTTCGGCTTGAGCCGTACGAGATGAAATTCTCATATACGGCTCTCAGAGGGGGAGTCTTTCTTGGGTTACCTATCTCAATAAAGTATATGATTGGTTCGAGGAACGTCTCGAGATTCAAGCGATTGCAGATGATATAACTAGTAAATATGTTCCTCCTCATGTCAACATATTTTATTGTCTAGGGGGAATTACACTTACTTGTTTTTTAGTACAAGTAGCTACGGGTTTTGCTATGACCTTTTACTATCGTCCAACTGTTACAGAGGCTTTTTCCTCTGTTCAATACATAATGACTGAGGCCAACTTTGGTTGGTTAATTCGATCAGTTCATCGATGGTCAGCAAGTATGATGGTTCTAATGATGATCTTGCACGTATTTCGTGTGTATCTTACGGGTGGGTTTAAAAAACCCCGCGAATTAACTTGGGTTACAGGGGTGGTTCTGGCTGTATTGACCGCATCTTTTGGCGTAACTGGTTATTCCTTACCTCGGGACCAAATTGGCTATTGGGCAGTAAAAATTGTAACAGGCGTGCCTGAAGCTATTCCTATAATAGGATCACCTTTGGTAGAATTATTACGTGGAAGTGCTAGTGTGGGCCAATCCACTTTGACTCGTTTTTATAGTTTACATACTTTTGTATTGCCTCTTCTTACTGCCGTATTTATGTTAATGCACTTTTCAATGATACGTAAGCAAGGTATTTCGGGTCCTTTATAGAGAAGGCAGATCATAGATATTTGTAATTTATCATATCGGGGAGGAACAAGAGTCTTTCATTGCTACAAATATGGATTATTGAAAAATAAGGCATGTTATTTGGATACTTCTATTCAACTCTGAAGTATTGTTTATTTGATACGAATCAAATAGTTGAAGTATATTTTCCTAAAAGAGGATGGATTATGGGAGTGTGTGACTTGAACTATTGATTGGTCCATGCAGATATATGATTTTATCCGCCACGTTGGAATTCACAACCCAATGTGTCTCCGCATCCAACCATCACGCAAGTCCCTTTATGTAGCATAGGATAGGCCGGTTCGCTTGAGGAGAATATTTTCTATGATCATACCCGAATCATGTCATGCATGAACAGGCTCCGTAAGATCCCTAGAATAAGTGATGTGGAATCCAATGTTCTATTTATTCCACTTTGTTTAATTTTTCTTTTTTTTTTTAGTAATTTTCTTATAATTAATTGCTAGTATTAGTATTTCGTATGAATTTGATAGTAATCTTAGTAAGTTTTTTATAGTATGTAGATGCATTCATTTCCTCTGCATCGACCCTGATCTATTATACTATCGGAGTTAAATAAGGGATCTAAGGAAGCACAGGGGCTAGACTTTATTAGTAACAAGTAAAAACTTTGTATTTTTGTATGTAACACAATCGAGATGTTGTGGGGATAAAAACCAACCAAAAGACATGAATGAGACAATCCAAAAAGCACTTGATCATGATCGAATTTGTAAGCCTACTTGGATATTGAGCATTTCCTTGTTGCCAGAACTGAATTCTTTACAATGAATCGTTGCAACTCGGGGAAATGGAATTTGATAAATCTTTTCTTACATAGAGTCATTCTACATTATATATGTAGATATGTATGAAATATAGAAATATAGATATTCTATGGACCTAGGACCTATTTATGTTCTATGGATCTATTTCTGTAATTCTTTTGATTCTTGCTCGAGCCGGATGATAAAAAATTATCATGTCCGGTTCCTTTGGGGGATGGATCTACAATAATTCACCTATCCAAATAACAAAGAAACCTGATTTGAATGATCCTGTATTAAGAGCTAAATTGGCTAAAGGGATGGGACATAATTATTATGGAGAACCTGCATGGCCCAATGATCTTTTATATATTTTTCCAGTAGTAATTTTAGGCACTATTGCATGTACTGTGGGCTTAGCAGTTCTAGAGCCGTCAATGATCGGTGAACCGGCGGATCCGTTTGCAACTCCGTTGGAAATATTACCCGAATGGTACTTTTTTCCCGTATTTCAAATACTTCGCACAGTACCCAATAAGTTATTGGGTGTTCTTTTAATGGTTTCAGTACCAATAGGATTATTGACAGTACCTTTTTTGGAGAATGTCAATAAATTCCAAAATCCATTTCGTCGTCCAGTAGCTACAACAGTCTTTTTGATCGGTACCGCAGTAGCTCTTTGGTTAGGTATTGGAGCAACTTTACCTATTGAGAAATCCCTAACTTTAGGTCTTTTTCAAATTGATGAAACCGTTAAATAACACGACATAGGTATCTAAGGAAGATCCCCTTCTGGATCTTCCCTAGATACATCTATCTTATTATGATCTATTCTGCAAATATATGGACCGTGTCGAAGATTCAAAACTCATTCTATTCTTTTTTATTTCTAAAAACTAAAAAATGAAAAAAAAAAGTCCAATGGATTTAAAATGAAAACTTTTTCTTAGGTAAATTGATTGCAAAATGCTTCTGTAGAGTGCCCAATATCTGTTTTACATCTTCTATGCGAAAATCTTCCATTTTCATAAGATCTTCTTGACTGTGACTCAAAAGGTCCAATAATGTATGTATATTGGACCTTTTGAGACAATTATAGGTCCTGGAAGACAATTCTGATTGGTCAATAAAAATACATGTCAATGGAATTCCTTTTTTGTTTTTCTTAAGATTAGTGAATCTGTCTTGAAAGGAAAAAAGGGGTAGATTCCATCTGTTTTCATTTTCCTTGAAATTCATGTCCTCTTCCTCTGCATGTAGAAAAGGAATCAATAAATCAATCAAATTACGAGAAGCTTCATAAAGTGCTTCTTTAGGAGTTAAACTTCCATTCGTCCATATTTCTAGAAAGAGTATCTCTTGTTTTTCATTCCCATTCCCATAAGAATGAATACTATGATTCGCATTTCGAACAGGCATAGATACAATATCTATAGGATAACTTCCATCGTGAGAGTCATTTGTGGATTTCATACGATATCCGCGATCTCTCTTGATTTGTAATTCAATACACAAATCAATTGGTTCTGTCAGGTTAGCTATATGCTGTGTCGTGTCAACTATTTCTACAGAAGGTGGTGAGATGATATCTTGAGCTGTTATGTATTTGGGACCCCTGACGCAAATGGATGCGTCCCTAACTCCATAGAGATTACTTCTCAATACAATCTCTTTCAAATTTATTAAAATCTCATGTACTGATTCTTCAATACCCGCTATCGTAGAATATTCATGCAGCACATTTTCAGATTTTGCACGTGTGATATATGTTCCTTCTATTTCTCCAAGTAAAGCCCTTCGCATAGCAATACCTATAGTATAGGCTTGGCCTTTCATAAGCGGGGACAGAACAAAACGACCATAATAAAGACGCTTGCTGTCTACTCTTGATTCAACACATTTCCACTGTAGTGTTCGAGTGGATCCTGCTACTTCTTCTCGAACCATACTATTATTTTTCTTTTCTTTATGATTATTGGATCAGATCATTGAATCATTTATTTCTCTTGGAATCTCTTGAATTCTTATTTCTACACACGTCTTTTTTTAGGGGGGCGACATCCATTATGCGGCATGGGTGTTACATCACGTACGAAACTTAATAGCATCCCATTTCTACGAATGGCTCGTAATGCCGCATCTCTTCCGAGACCTGGACCTTTTATCATAACTTCTGCTCGTTGCATACCCTGATCAACTAATGTACGAATCGCGTTAAATGCCGCGGCTTGAGCAGCATAGGGTGTTCCTTTTCTTGTGCCTCTGAATCCAGAAGTACCTGCGGAAGCCCAAGAAACCACCCGACCTCGTACGTCTGTAACAGTTACAATAGTATTGTTGAAACTCGCTTGAACATGAATAACTCCTTTTGGTATTCTACGTTCATTCTTATTTGAACCAATACGTGCATTCTTACGTAAACCAATTTTTGCTATAGGTTTTGTCATATTTTATTAGATCATATTCATAAGAATAAAAGAAAAAGAAAGAAGAATCAGAAATCTACAGAAAGATACGGGGATATCCATTTCATATGAAAACGAATCCTTTCTTCTTTCTTTTTACATGTACATGGGTTTGAAAAAGTACTTGATTTAGAACTTGAGAAGGATTACCCCTGTCTCTGTTTATGTCTCGGATTGGAACAAATGACTATAATTCGCCCCCGCCTACGAATCAAGCGACATTTTTCACAAATTTTACGAACAGAAGCCCTTATTTTCATATTTATCATTCCTTACTTTCATTCTGAATCTATTTTTTTTTGGAAACAAGAATCAGTTTATTGCATTTTTGAACTTCGAATTATATCCCTACAAAAAGGATGTTTAAAAGAATGATCTAATCGTTCGAATCTTTTTTGCGAAGTCTATAAATTATACGTCCCCTGGTTGAATCATAACGACTCATTTCGATTTTGACTCTATCTCCGGGTAGTATACGTATAAAACTGCGCCGGATTCTCCCTGAAATATAACCTAGAATTAGATCTTCATTATCTAACCGAACTCGGAACATACCGTTGGGAAGTGATTCAGTAATTAAACCCTCATGAATCAATTTTTGTTCTTTCATTCCAGGGAACCCCCCTTTAAGTATCAACTAATAGAGGAAGAGTTCTATAATTCACTTCTCCTCTCTATTTTACAAATAGTAAGTTCGAGAGAAAATTAGGGTACCCCGGGAGAATCACCATATATAACACAAAATTTCTCCTCCAATTTTTTCTAGTCGAGCTTCTCGATCTGTCATTATACCTCGAGAAGTAGAAAGAATTACAATTCCCATTCCACCTAAAATCTTAGGAATTCGTTGATAGTTGGAATAGATTCGTAGACCGGGTCGGCTTATACGCTTTAAAATCATTTTATTACCTTTCCTAGTCTTTTTATGTCGTAAGGTTAAAACCAAGAAATCTTTTTTACTTTCTTGATGTTTTCGAACGTTCTCAATAAAACCTTCTCGTAAAAGTATTTTCACAATGTTTTTAGTGATATTAGTAGATACTATTTGAACTCTTCCCTTTTGACCTATGTCAGCATTTCTTATAGAAGTTATTATATCGGCAATAATGTCCCTACCCATGACGAACTATAGTTATTGGTGCCTCCTCATTTTGATATAATCAACATGCTTCTTTTTTGTTTTATTTTTTATTGAAATTCTTAAATTCTAAAAAATTATTCTAAATCTCAAATATATGCATGAGACACAATCTATTAATCGGATCTATTTCACATATTTGAATATTCTATTTTCTATATTTCTATATATAGAATAGATAGGATATATCCTATCTATTCTATAAGACTTCGGGCGCTAATGAAACTATTTTAGTAAAATTCAACTGTCGCAATTCCCGAGCAATCGCACCAAAAATTCGAGTTCCTTTTGGATTTCCCTCTTGATCAATGATAACCGCTGCATTGTCATCATATCGTATTATCATGCCGTTGTCACGTTTGAGTTCTTTACACGTGCGTACAATCACAGCTCTAATTATTTCTGATCTTTCTAGAGGCATGTTGGGCACTGCTTCTTTGATTACAGCAACAATAACATCGCCAATATGAGCATATCGGTGATTACCGGTTCCTATGATTCGAATACACATCAATTCTTTAGCTCCACTGTTATCCGCTACATTCAAAAGGGTCTGAGGTTGAATCATATCATTTTTATTTGAATCTCTTATTTCAATGCAAGGGATAATGGAAAAAAGAAATATTGTCTGTCCAGAGATAAATAAATCTGTGGTTGTTTTTTCATTCTCAATACTCCTTCCTTCTTCTTTTACTTTTGTTTACCTATCCTGAAATAACAAATTGAGTTCGTATAGGCATTTTGCATGCAGCTATTTCCATAGCAGTTTTGGCTACAGTTTCTGATACTCCACTCATTTCATAAAGTATTCGGCCCGGTTTAACAACGGATACCCAATATTCGGGGGATCCCTTGCCCGAACCCATACGTGTTTCTGTAGGTCTTACAGTAACAGGTTTGTCGGGAAAGATACGTACCCATATCTTTCCACCACGACGTGCATATCGTGTCATTGCTCTTCGCCCTGCTTCTATTTGTCTAGCTGTGATCCAAGCAGGTTCAAGTGCCTGAAGAGCATATCTGCCAAAACAAATATGATTGCCTCGGCAAGATATTCCCTTCATTCTACCTCTATGTTGTTTACGAAATCTGGTTCTTTTGGGGTTATAGTTGATGGTTGTTTCTGAATTCCATCTCTACTGCAGAGCCGGACATGAGAGTTTCTTCTCATCCAGCTCCTCGCGAATGAAATGATTCAAGAATCTTAAATATACACATGTATTTATGTATTTCATTCTATCAAAATGAAAAGAAAGAATATACTAATCTTTTTTATATTGAATTTGTTACATAGGTAACTTTATATATAACTAACTAGATAACTAGGTGTGTTTGTTTATATATAATGCTTCTTTCTTTTATCAAGATTTCTAAAGTATTTGACTTTACCTCTATTGAAATTGAATCACACCAATAAAGAAAATCCTTAAATGAAAGAAGAATTAAAAATAAAGAAAGGTTTCGCGGGCGAATATTGACTCTTTCCTCCTTCATTTGTAGGATCAATCCATGACCATTCAGAAGAAATCCATTTTTTCTTGGTTCATTTCGCCATCCTACCCAATGAATCATTAGGATTGATTCGTTTTCAAGAAAATCCTATGTAGTCACAGGTTCCATCGTTCCCATAGCTTCTCCATTAATGTTTAGGCCTGAACTCTGCAATGGAGCTCTCAACAAAATCTCTTATTTGTTTCCGAGTCAATCTCCTCAGTTTTTCTTAACCCGAAGCTCGATTAAATTATTCTCTATTTTCTATTCTTTATATTCTTATTTGAATTTCTTTTATTTTATTTATTATTTATTCTATTTTATTATATGTTTCTATACTTCTTTCTATTTTTTCTTTGTATATTTCTTATTCTATTGTATTGTAATTGTATATTTTGTATTTTTATTTTATATTGATGTTGATGCTTTATAACACTGCCTTTTTTATGGGGTAATTTTTCATAAACCATACATATGGGAATCATATATCATTGAGATCTTTATTCTCTCTTTCTATCATCCTTCCATTTTTCCACATCCCTTTTTTTTTCACAATTCATAATCATATTTCTTTTTTATGAAAAGAATTTCAGTTGCTACAATGCTACAACTATATGATCGATTCAGTCATATAGTGACTGTTTCTTGGGATCTCGACAATACGAAGCAATAAGTTGGTTATTAGTTTTGAGTTTCTTTAGTTTTGATAGTTACTAAGTTTATAGTGGGGTTAGCCTGTTTTGTTCAATCTCAATTCTAAAGAAAAAACTAACGAGTCACACACTGAGCATAGCAATTATACTAAAATCTAAATTAAATAAAGGGTAAATCAAATTTTTATTCAACCTTATAGAATTAGAATTGTTCGTTTTTCTTTGATTAAGAAAAAGAAGAAAAGAGTTTATAAATTTTTTCTATCGATGACCAGAATGGCGAAATAAATAAAGGTCCATTCTTCTTCTTTTTTCTTTTCTTATTCTTGGTTTACAAATATCCAAATTTTTATGCCTAAGACTCCATAGATAGTTCTAATTGTATGGGAACAGTGATCAATTTTAGCGCGAATTGTTTGTAAGGGAACCCTGCCTTCTCTGATCCATTCGACACGTGCAATCTCTTTTCCGTCGATACGCCCTGCAATTTGCACTTGAATCCCTTTTGTACCCGTTTGTTCAGTTAATTCAATAGCTTTTTTCATTGCCTTTCGAAATGAGACTCTATTTTTTAATTGTAAAGCTATATATTCTGCAAGAATATTAGGTTGTCCATAAGGCTTTTCAATTCTTGTGATAGCAATGTTGAGTCTCCGGTTTACAGAATGAAATTCTTTTTGTACATTCATCTGTAATTCTTCGATTCCCCGTGTTCGTCCTTCTATTAATAAATTGGGAAATCCAATATAGATTATGACCTGAATCAAATCTATTCTTTTTTGAATTACTATATAAGCAATTCCTTCGAAACCTGAGGATATTCTCTTATTTTTTTTTACATAGTCCTTAATACAATTCCGTATTCTTTCATCTTCTTGTAGACCCTTGGAAAAATTCTTTGGTTTTGCGAACCAAAAAGAATGATGACTTTGAGTTGTTCCAAGTCTGAAACCAAGTGGATTTATTTTTTGTCCCATATTTTTCTATTATTTTTCCATCCATTTTTTTTCTAAATAGGAATCTAAAATTTAGATTTTTCTTTTAAAAAAATCTTTATATGACAAGTGGTTTTTTTTATCAGATAACTACGCCCTCGAGCCCGGGGTCTTAACTTTTTCACAATAGCACCTCTATTGACTTCAGCTTTACTAATAAATAAATCAGCTTCATTCAAACCCATATTATGACTAGCATTTGCTGCTGCAGAATAAACTAATTTTAAAATTGGATAAGATGCCCTATAAGGCATTAGTTCCAATATCATGAGTGTTTCTTCATAAGAACGTCCGCGAATCTGATCAATTACTCTTCGTGCTTTGAAAACAGACATACATATATGTTGAGCTAACACTTTTGCTTCTCTATCCGAATTTTCGTTCTTTATCATAAAAGTTCTCCCCCGCCAATGAATGATAAGTGCCTAGGTGAAGTATAGTATAAGATAAGTCAGAAAAGTGAGTATATTAGTATACTAGAAAAAGAAATATACCTATACTCTTACTATAAGATAAAGACTCTTAAGTCTAAATACTATTAGAAAGACTATTAAGATAAGGCTTTTCACATGAATACTTAGTAG